TAGTTAACAATAAAATACTAGGAAAAGCCCACATACGGCGAAGATTTTTTGTTGCCGTGGGAAAAAGTAGAAGTCCCACTCCTATTAACATAGGAACTGGAAGTGGAATGAAAGGTATGATCCATGAAGAGTGATGTGTATAATCCATACAAATTTAAATAAAGAATAAAAAATCTTTTGATTCTTAATGAGTTTTTTTTATGTCTTTTGTAAAGGGTTCGGTTAATAAAAAAAGTGAAGATAGAAATAAAATTATTTATTATTAATTATTCTGAATCTTTGCACAATACTTTTAATATTGCAAAGTAAAAAAGAAAAATGGTCCAATAACAAAATTCCTAGTTAAAAAATAAACTTTTTTTTATGTTTTTAGTAATATTTAATTAATAAAATAATAAATAAATTCAATTATATTATTCTAACTAATTCTAATTATATTATAAATTATATTTATATTATAAATTATATTAAAAAAACGAAAATTTTTGTAAAAGAAAAATTCAATTTTTAATTTTACAATTATAAAAAAAATTATGTTATGTATTGTATCGAGTAAGTATAAATAATTACAGCAAAACTAAGAACATTCCTTTATTTTGACATGAATCATCAAAAACAATTCATATGCCATGAAGAAAAAAATAAGGATTTTTTTATTCAATTCAGAAACATTAGTTCATTTTTGAACTAATTGATTCTCTTCTATTACAATAAAAAGATATCTATGTTTGGCAAAATTTAGAAAAAGGGTTATAATAGTCAATGTTTTACTTTAGATAGAAAACAAAAAGGGGGAAGTAAGATAGATAAGATATATGACTAATTAAATAACAATTCGTTTTGATTTACAGAAGAAAAGAAGAAATGTCTTTCACATCCAACTATAGCAATGAAAAAACTATACTAGTTGTATGGCAGTTCCAAAAAAGCGCACTTCGATATCAAAAAAAATTATTCGGAAGAATTTTTGGAAAAAGAGGGGATATTGGAAAGCATTGAAAGCTTTTTCATTAGCGAAATCTATTTTTACAGGGAACTCTAAAAGTTTTGTAACAAATACAAACCTGAATTGAATTAGCTCGATTCAAAGAATATTTTTTAATACTAATCTAATATAGCTAATATAGAAGATTAAATATTTATAGAATATAATTATCTATATATATCTATATAATAGAATTATATAGATATATATTGAATAGAATACCATTATATATATATCGAAACCTTTTTTATTTCTATTTTTTTTTCTATAAACTATTTTCTAAAAATATATATAAATAGATATAACGATATTCTAAAAAAAATCCTTTGAATTGAATGGAGTGTTCCATTTTTGATCCATAAATTCACTATTTTTCTTTCATTGAAAAAATCGCAATGCATTTATTTAGATTCCGAAAATTTAATAAATAATAAATGAGTCATTAACAAGTACAAAAGAAACCATTTTTTTTTTTTTTCATTCCTGGATTGAAGTCAGAACTATCTAGTGCCAACAGTCCTTTTTTGAAAGAAAAAGTATAAACTAACAAAAATCCATTCTCCTGTTAAAACTTATACTTGAAACGAAAAAGGAACGAGAATATAAATTTGTATTGAAATTGAAATGTTCCATTTTTATTAAAAAAAAATTATATTTACAATAATTTTTTACAATCAATAATCAAAATAATATAATTTTTTTATATTTATAAATTTATAATAATAAATTAAATTCATATAGAAATAGAAGATTATATAAATAGAAGATTATTATATTTAAAACATATTATTCAAAATTGACAAAATTGATTCGATTATATATCTATATTAATTTATATATTATAATAAATCCAAATTAAAATTTATTATATATATATAATATATATAAGAGAATTTTTTAAATTCTTTAATGTTTAGTAATAAAATATTTTACTAATAAAATATTAATGTTTAGTAATAAAATATTGCACTTTAATCGATTCTTTCAATCTCGACGATTGACTAAAAATCGGTTATTATAATTTTGAGTAAGCCGCTATGGTGAAATTGGTAGACACGCTGCTCTTAGGAAGCAGTGCTAGAGCATCTCGGTTCGAGTCCGAGTGGCGGCATGATAATCTTATCTTCGAAAAGAATAAGTCCTATAATGAATTCAATTCCCGATTTCTATTCCTAGTATTGTATTGAGACCTTTTATATATATATAAATATGATATTTTCAACTTTAGAGCATATATTAACTCATATATCCTTTTCGGTCGTATCAATTCTAATCTCAATTCATTTGATAACCTTATTAGTCAATGAAATCGTGGGATTCTATGATTCTTCCAAAAAAGGCATGATAATAACCTTTTTCTGTATAACGGGATTGTTAGTGACTCGTTGGTTTTTTTCGGGCCATTTACCATTTAGTGATTTATATGAATCATTAATCTTTCTTTCATGGAGTTTTTCCATTTTTTATATGGTTCCTTGTTTTAAAAAGCATAAAAACCATTTAATTACAATAATTGCACCAAGTGTTATTTTTACCCAAGGCTTTGCTACTTCGGGTCTTTTAAACCAAATGCATCAATCCACAATATTAGTACCCGCTCTACAATCCCATTGGTTAATGATGCACGTAAGTATGATGATATTAGGCTATGCAACTCTTTTATGTGGATCATTATTATCAGTAGCTATTTTAGTTATTACATTTCGAGAACTCATAGAAATTTTTGGTAAAAGCAATAATTTGTATTTTTTAAATGAATCATTTTCTTTTGCTGAAATCAAATACATGAATATGAATGAAAGAAATAATGTTTTACAAAAAACTTCTTTTTCTTTTTCTAGAAATTATTATCGGTCTCAATTTATTCAACAATTGGATCGTTGGGGTTACCGTATTATTAGTCTAGGTTTTATCTTTTTAACGATAGGTATTCTTTCAGGAGCAGTATGGGCTAATGAGGCATGGGGATCGTATTGGAATTGGGATCCAAAGGAAACTTGGGCCTTTATTACTTGGACCATATTTTCTATTTATTTACATACTAGAAAAAATAAAAAATTGGAAGATATAAATTCTTCAATAGTGGCCTCTATGGGCTTTCTTATAATTTGGATATGTTATTTGGGAATCAATCTATTAGGAATAGGCCTACATAGTTATGGTTCATTTTCATCTAATTGAATTAAAGTGAGTAAAGAACCTGACAAATACAAATATGGAAAGTGTATATATGAAAACTTCCCATAAATCGTCGAGAACCCTTTAAATCAAGTAATATAGTGATTCAAGGGGTTCTCACAAACAACAAAATATTCGATTACAATTCAAATTCATTTTTTTTTTAAGTTAATCCAAATCCAACGGAAAAAATATTTTTTTTTTTTATTATTATTAATTTATTCAAAAAAACTATCTATAAAAAATTAGATAGAATAGCTTCAACCTTATCAACCGAGAATGATAAAATGAAATCCGGATAAATACCAATAGCTATTACGGGTATAAGGATAGAAATCGAAATAAATAATTCTCGTGGACCAGAATCAAAAAAATAAGAGTTTGGTGTATTAAAAAGCTTGTATCCATAGAACATCTGCCGTAACATAGATAATGAATAAATAGGAGTTAATATCATTCCAATTGCTGTTACAAAAGTAATTAGTATTTTTGTCATTAAAAGATATTTTTGACTGGTAATTATTCCCCAAAAAACGATCAATTCTGCAATAAAACCGCTCATGCCCGGCAATGCAAGAGAAGCCATCGATAAGATAGTGAAAACCGTAAATATTTTTGGCATTGGTATAGCCATTCCGCCCATTTCGTCGAGATAAAGAAGACGTAGTCTATCATAACTAGTTCCCGCCAAGAAAAAAAGCGCAGCTCCAATAAATCCATGAGAGATTATTTGTAAAATAGCCCCGTTGAGCCCCGTATCGCTTATAGAACCAATTCCTATAATTAGAAAACCCATATGAGATACCGAGGAATAAGCTATTCTTTTTTTTAAATTACGTTGACCAAGAGATGTTGAAGCTGCATAGATTATTTGAATTGAACCTAATAGCATTAACCAGGGGCAAAATATAGAATGAGCGTGGGATAATAATTCCATATTAATTCGAACCAACCCATACGCTCCCATTTTTAATAAGATTCCGGCTAAAAGCATACAAGTGCTGTAATGTGCCTCTCCGTGGGTGTCTGGTAACCATGTATGTAAGGGTATAATCGGCAATTTGACAGCAAAAGCAATAAGAAATCCCATATAGAATATTATTTCCAGTGCCACCGGATACGATTGATTAGTTAATGTTTCAAAATTTAATGTTGGTTCATTAGAACCATATAAACCTATACCCAGAATTCCCATTAATAAAAAAACAGAACTTCCCGCAGTGTACAAAATAAACTTTGTAGCTGAATACAAACGTTTCTTTCCCCCCCACATGGATAAAAGTAGATAAACGGGAATTAATTCTAATTCCCACATGATGAAAAAAAGTAAAATGTCTCGAGAAGAAAATGGTCCTATTTGACCGCTATACATAGCTAACATGAGGAAATGGAATAATTTGGATTCTCGAGTAACCGGCTGAGCCGCTAAAGTAGCTAAAGTGGTGATAAATCCCGTCAGTAAAATTGGTCCTAGAGAGAGTCCATCTATTCCGAATCTCCAGTAAAAATCAAAAAAATTGATCCATTTATAATTCTCTGTCAGTTGGATTAGTGGATCATCCAATTGGAAATGATAACAAAATGCATAGGTTGTTAGAAGGAGATCTATTAAGCATATACAAATAGTATACCATCGGATTATCTTATTTCCTCTATGAGGAAATAAAAAAATGAAAGAACCCCCAGCTATTGGCAAAACTACAATTATTGTTAACCAAGGAAAATAATTCGTGATAAAAATAAGATACACTTGAGCCAGAAAAACCCGCGCTCAAAATATTTTCTATTTTGAGCGCGGGTTTTTCCCAGTAAAAAGAATGTATTCGTATGGTGTTTTTTGAAACGTATCAATAAGCTAGACCCATGCTTCGAGTTGTTTCATGCCATAAATAAACTCGAACACTTAAAAAATCTGTCGGACAGGCGGATTCACACCTCTTACAACCAACACAGTCCTCTGTTCTTGGGGCAGAAGCAATTTGCTTAGCTTTACATCCGTCCCAAGGTATCATTTCTAATACATCTGTGGGGCAAGCTCGGACACATTGAGTACATCCTATACATGTATCATAAATCTTTACGGAATGTGACATTGGATCTATAGTAATCTTTGAACATCAAAAATAAAAAATTTTCGATCTAGTAAACTCATAAATGAATCCTATATTTAGACACCAGATGAATCAATGATTTGTCAGAATTTTTTTAATAAAAAAATCGACTTATAGATCAATTCATAAGAAGAGAATAGAACCAAGATACTTTGATTTCTTATATTTTCTCGCAAACATGATCATAAGTTGTGTAACATACATGCTAATTTGAATTGATGAATATACCCTATTCTAAATTATACTTTTTTTTATGATTAATTATGATTAATACTATTTATTCAACAAATTCGATTGATTGATACGGGTTGATTTTCGATTACGATAAATTGAGGAAACAATAGCCGGTCCGATAGCTGCTTCAGCTGCTGCAACAGCTATAACAAAAATTGAAAAAATATTTCCTTTTAATTGGCGACTATCAAAAAAATCAGAAAAGGTTACGAGATTTATATTAACTGCATTCAGTATAAGTTCAAGACACATAAGGGCTCTAACCATATTTCGGCTCGTGATCAATCCATAGATACCTATAGAAAATAAATAGGCACTCAAAACAAGTACATGTTCGAGCATCATTGACCAACTCCTTATCAATTTTGATTCATTTCAATATGAACAACAATTCAACGGATTCGATTGACTAAAGAATATAACCAGTCTGCAACAAAACAAAATAATAAATATATCGTCAATATTCATAATAAAAAAAAGATTTTCTACATAAATACTCTTTCACGTTCACATAGAATTCAACGGAAATAAATGTGATAAAATCGAACAAAATTGAATTTTTATTTATATTGCTAGTTCTAAAGATTTCTTACTGGCGAGCCACGACAATTGCACCTATCAAAGCAGCTAAAAGAATTATTGAAATGAGTTCAAATGGAAGAAAAAAATCTGTTGATAAATGAATTCCAATTTGTTGACTAGTATTTATCAAATCTTGTTCTATAATCTGATTTGGTCTTGTAGTCCAAATAATCCCGTACCATGATGTATCTGGAATAGTAGTTATTAGTGAAACAAAAATACTTGTACAAACCATCAAAGTAATTCCATCCCCAACGGTCCAAAGATGAAAATCATGGTAATATTCTGAACCATTCATGAACATCACAGCAAATATGATTAAAACATTTATAGCTCCCACGTAAATAAGTAGCTGTGATGCAGCTACAAAATGGGAGTTTGATAAAATATACAATAAAGATATACAAACAAGAACCAGTCCCAACGAAAAAGCAGAAAAAATTGGGTTGGTAAGTAATACGACTCCTAGACTTCCTAATACAAGACCCGATCCCAGAAAGACTAAAAGAAAATCATGTAGTGGTTCAGGCAAATCCATTATATGTAAAATAAGAGATAAATAAATCGAAACTTCATGACCTTATTGATATGACCAGGAAAAAATTATATACTAAATTGGTCTCCGGATTGAATTAAATCCTAAGGAGTGTCAATTGCTATAGGTACAGTTACCAATGGTATTCCATTTTTATACGAAAGAGTAATTTGAAACTATACTAAAACGAAAAACTATACTAAAACGAAAGTAAAGTATAAAGTCTATATTTATTTAATATTTATATAATTTATATAATATAGAATATATAATATAGAATATTTTTAATACAATATCTAATAGAATATTTATTGATTTTTTGAATAATATTTTGTTTTATATTATCCAAATTTAGATTATTCTATTTTTTTTTCTTTATATATTTCTTTATTTTATATCTTTATATATTTCTTTATTTTATATATATTCATTTATTTATTTTATTTATATATATATTCTATTATATATATATTCTATTTTAGTTTTATATTTTTATATATAGAGGATTATTTGATTTATATAGTATTATTTGATTTTAATTCTATTATATTCTATTATTTTCGTTTTTTATTTTTATTTTATAAGTAGAATAATTTTTTTTTTAACTATATTATAAAAAATTCAAATGAAATAATTTTATTTTATTTGAATTGTTCGAATTGTATAATCATCAATTACTGACATTGGTAAACGGCCCAAAGCAATTTGATTATAATTCAATTCGTGACGATCATAAGTCGAAAGTTCATATTCTTCAGTCATTGATAAACAATTTGTTGGACAATACTCAATACAGTTACCACAAAATATACAGATTCCGAAATCAATACTGTAATTAAGCAATCGTTTCTTTCGAATATCAATTTCCAGTTTCCAATCAACAACAGGTAGATCTATAGGACATACACGAACACATACTTCACAAGCAATGCATTTATCAAATTCAAAATGGATTCGACCGCGAAAACGTTCCGATGTGATTATTTTTTCATAAGGATATTGAATAGTTACAGGTAAACGATTTGCATGAGATAAGGTAATCATGAAACTTTGACCAATGTACCTTGCAGCTCGGACTGTTTGTTGACCATAATTCATGAACCCAGTTACCATAAGGAACATATCGTGAATATCTATGAATATTTTTGTTTTATTTCTTTCTCTTGTTTGAGACAGGTTATGAATACAGAATATCCATTTTTTATAGTGAAAACAGTTGAGATGAAGTTGTTAATAATAGATTACCGAGAGAAATAGGCAAAAGAAACTTCCACCCAAGGTTTAATAATTGATCCATTCTTAGCCTAGGTAAAGTCCATCTTGTTGTGATAGAAACGAATAAGAACAAATAAGTTTTAACTAGTGTAATAAAGATACCAATTGTAGTTCCAAAAACTCCATATGTTTTATTTATTTCAAAAAAGTCAGAAACGAATATGTATGGAATAGAGATATTCGAACCGCCCAAGTAAAGAATTGTTACAAATAATGAAGAAATTAATAGGTTTAAATAGGAAGCAACGTAAAATAAACCAAATTTGATACCCGAATATTCTGTTTGATAACCTGCTACTAATTCTTCTTCCGCTTCTGGTAAATCAAAAGGTAATCTTTCACATTCCGCTAGGGAAGAAATTAGAAAAACAATGAAACCCATAGGTTGACGCCACAAATTCCACCCCCCCAAACCATATTTTGATTGCGCATCAACTATATCAACTGTACTTAAACTGTTAGATAATCCTAGTCGGTGATAACATTACTGTTACCATCTCTATTACAGAACCGTACATGAGATTTTCACCTCATACGGCTCCTCGAAAGCCTAAAATAAATCTAAGGACCGGGCCGATTTTTTATCTCTTGATATATCCCTAAGATAGATAAGATTCAAATTTATCGGACGGTTCTGAATTAGACCAATTGAATTCTGTCTGTTCTAATAAATAATTAAATAATAAAGAGAAATCTATTTTATTTTAATAAAAGATACAAAAAGTACTTCTGAATTGATCTCATCCCTTAAAAATCCAAATTTGAATTTGTTGAGTAATAACTGAATTCTTCAATAAAATACTCTTTTAGAATTCTCAATAACCCCATCGTTTTCGATTACGAAAAATAATTACACATTAGTTTATCAGTTATGACATGAATTCTATCTCCATGAATACGGATATAAGAAATAAAAAAAAGGAGGGATTGCTTTTTTTTGTTTTGTTTTTCGTTCCTATTCTTCTTTTTTTTGTGCAAGTAAAAAGGGACTTAAATAAAATTAAAGGATTATTTCGTTCCTGATAGTCATTTATTTAAGCATTGGATGGGAGCATACTCTGGATCGGAGTTGTGGGGAGTACTGCCTGATTTTTTCTACCAACTTAAAGCCCCAATTAGAATTCTTGTTCTATTTTGCGTAAATGCTCTTTTGGATAATTTACAAAATCTGCTTTACTAATCCTTTGTGTATCTTGGTGTTTCTAACCATCCATTCATTTTTTTATTAACCCCTTATTTATGTTAATACATGTATGATGATTCATACAAATAATAGCGAAAACTAAAAAAGGTTGGTCTTTTGAGCCCGCTTCAAGACAGGATGACTAATCACCCAATCTTGGGGTAAACGGCCTCTTCGGCTTAGAATTTTTTTTTTTCACTTAATTCTTATACATAGAAAATGAGACTCCATTTTTTTACTGCAATTTCAAATCATCATACTATCTATTAACTATAAAGTAATATAGTATTCATAAATAATATTCAATAGAAGCTGTTTTATTTCACTCATATAACTATCTGATTTTGTTTTTCAATTTGAATTGCGAAAAAGAATAATGAAAATGAGGATATCTATTCAATTTATTCTTTTCCTTTCCTATAAAATACTATAAAGAGAGGAGCATAGCAATAGCATCAAAAAGTTTCTGTCTCAACGAATCGCACGCAGAGATATTGATAACACACATAAAGTTAATGGTATTTCATAACTAATCGATTGAGCAGCAGCTCGTAGACCACCCAAAAAGGAATATTTATTATTCGAACCATATCCTGACATGAGAAGTCCAATAGGAGCAATACTCGAAATAGCAATCCATAAAAAAACACCGATATTGAGATCAGATAAAACAAAGTTATAGCCAAAAGGAATTACTGAATAGCTTATTAGAATTGATATGACTGATATCGATGGTCCGATACTGAATAAACGAATATCTCCCCTAGATGGAATAAGATTCTCTTTGAAAAGTAGTTTTGTTCCGTCGGCTAGAGCTTGAAGAACTCCAAAAGGCCCGGCGTATTCAGGTCCAATACGCTGTTGTATCCCTGCGGATATTTCTCTTTCTAACCATACAATTGCTAATACACTTATTGTGATTCCCAATACAAGAATAAAAATAGGGGCAAGTATCCATAGAATTCCATAGACCTCCTTAAAAAATTCCAATTTGGAAAAAAAATGGATATCTTGTACTTCTGTTGTATCAATTATCATTTCAACGATCAACTTCTCCCATAATGATATCTATGCTACCTAGTATTGTCATAATATCGGCCAATTTCATTCTTTTAACTAATTGAGGAAGAATTTGCAAATTGATAAAACCCGGTGGACGAATTTTCCATCTCCAAGGAAAACCATTCTGATCGCCTATTAGAAAAATTCCTAATTCTCCCTTTGGGGCCTCAACTCTTACATAAAGCTCTTGTTTTGGCAATTCAAAAGTAGGAGACGGTTTTTTACTAATGAATCGATATTCAAAATCATTCCATTCTGGATCCTTTTCTCTATCAAAGCAGCGGATTTCTAAATTCTCATATGGCCCGCCGGGAATTCCTTCCAAAGCCTGTTGAATAATTTTTATGGATTCCATCATTTCACCAATTCGAACTAAATAACGAGCTAATGAATCTCCTTCTTTTTGCCATTGAACTTCCCAATCAAATTCCTCGTAACACTCATAATTATCAACTTTACGTAGATCCCATTGTATTCCGGAAGCCCGAAGCATCGGTCCTGATAAACCCCAATTTATTACCTCCTCTCCACCAACAACGCCTACTCCTTCAACCCGTTCTAAAAAAATTGGATTTCGCGTAATAAGTTTTTGATATTCAACAACCCTTGTTAAAAAATAATCGCAGAAATCAAAACATTTATCTATCCAACCATGAGGTAGATCAGCCGCTACCCCCCCGATACGAAAAAAATTATGCATCATTCTCATACCTGTCGCAGCTTCGAATAGATCATATATTAATTCTCTTTCTCTGAAAATATAGAAGAAAGGAGTTTGTGCACCAATATCTGCCATAAAAGGTCCCAGCCATAGTAGGTGAGAAGCTATACGACTCAACTCTAACATAATTACTCGAATATAGCTCGCTCTTTTAGGTACTTGAATATTTCCCAACTGTTCCGGTCCGTTTACGGTTATTGCTTCTGTGAACATAGTAGCTAAATAATCCCAACGTGTTACATAAGGCAGATATTGTATAATTGTTCTGTTTTCCGCAATTTTTTCCATCCCTCTGTGTAAATAACCCAATATTGGTTCACAATCAATAACATCCTCACCATCCAAAGTAACAATAAGTCGAAGAACACCATGCATTGATGGGTGGTGAGGGCCCATATTGACTATCATGAGGCCTTTTCTTGTAGCTGTGACATTCATAGGTTTTTCCTCGATTCATTCTTCAATGAATCGCTTAAAAAAAAAATAAGTTCATAAAAATTCAAGATCTAATAAATCGAATAATTGAAAATGACTCTTCAAATTAACGAATTTGTGATTCCCGAATATCCAACTGATTAATTAATTTTTTATAACGTATTCCATTTTTCTTTGATAAATAAGACAGTAGTCGTTGCCGTTTTCCCAGAATTTTACGTAAACCTCTTTGAGATAAATAGTCTTTTCGGTGCAATTCAAAATGTGAAGTAAGTCTTCGTATCTTATTGGTGAAATTGAATACTTGAAATTCAACCGATCCCGGGTTTTCTTCTTTTTTTTCTTGTGAAATAACCGGTATAAATGAGCTTTTTACCATAAAATAAAATTAAAACTTCCCTCTACCCCTCTTTTTTTTATAGATATTTTTATTGATCAGTAATAGTAATGATACTCATTTTGAATTTTGTATATAAATCTTAATTTCCTTAAGAATTCCTTATTATTTTTTTTTTTTCAAATTAAATTAATTATTATTAATCAATTCAAATAGATAAAAAATACTATATTTATGGATTAAGCAAATAAAAAATTGTATACTTAAAAAAGAATATGATTTTGTTGATTCATTTTTCAATCTAATGGATACATCATTGAATTAGTATGAATGCCACAATGTGTGTCCGCATTTATGTATATATTCCATTTGTCTTCGCATACCAGATATATTATGGTAAATAGAAGACAAATGTAGATTAAGAAATTTTCAATCGAGGATACATATGTATTCTTACTATACTGAAACGGCTTCCATTATGGGTATCAAACCAATAGCGATTTATACAAGCTAAATCTTCTAATCGATAATTTGGCCAAAGAAAAAATGTAAAATTCATTAGTTTTTTTTTTTCTCTATCAAGATCTTTATTTTTAGCCAAAACTTGACAGCAATTATTTACTTTATTCTCATTGTAAAATATTGTGTTTGTATGGACACTATTTCTATTCCTAGGATTTAAACAAATTAGAATTCTCAATTCTCTACGACGTCTAGCAGATAAAATATTTTCAGGAACAAGCAAATCATAATGATTTTTTTCTTTATTTTCTGTTATCTTTTGATTTATTCTTCTTGTAATGTATTTATCAAAATTATTCTTATCAACATTACTTTTTTCTCGGTATCTTTGATTAATTTCGCGCTTACTCTTATGAATCAACGAAAGTGCTGTGGTTTGATACATAAAAAATTTTTCATTGTTTTTTCTAGACAGGCGAACTGGTTCGATAATAAATATTCCTTTTTTCATCAATTCCTTATTTTTCATCAATCCTGGAAGAGTTAAATCCTTCTGATTATGAATCACCATAATATCTAGACTTAGTTCTCCCCTTTGAATAGAGGCTATAGCAATTTCTTTTAGATTTATCAATCTAATTAGGAGACAATATACTTTGACATTATTAAGTATTCTTTGATTAAAGGAATCCTTCCAGTTCAAATGAAAACCCAAATACTTTCTTAGTAAGAAATTAAGTTCTGCCTCTATCTTATTCTTGTATTTATTTTTCGTTATATCCTTAACACCCTTTTTCCTGTCCCATCCTGCATAATTTTCTTCAATATCTTTATCTTTTTCTTGGTTTGAGAGAGATGATTCAAGATCTACTCGACCCACGTATTCTGCTTTTGATCGATTTTGAGTCTCTAACTCGAATTCAAGAGATTTTTTTTTTTTCGATGGTCTAAAAATATCTATTATTTTTTTCTTCCCAATAATTTTTTTCTTTTGACTAACATTTTGATTTACATTAAAACGGAAAAAAAGTAATTTGATTGGTATGATCCACGGGTTACTCATATATGCATTATAAAATATCAAAAATTTTGGAAAGAACCAAAATTCCAGATTCGATACCGAACGATTTAGTATTTCTACATTCATTCCCATCCAATCAAAATATTTTCTATCCAGATTTTTTTCCATATCTATAATAGCATCTTCTGCTATATAATTCTTCATAGAGATATCATCCATTATATCAATTTTTTTTTTTTTACATGTGTTGTAATTATAAGAAATCGTTTGCTTTTTATTTGCTTGGAATGGTGATCTATATCCATAAATATATGAGTCTTTCTTATCTGCATAATAAATAGATTTATATGATAAAAGATCATATCCATATTGTTTTTTAATTTTTTTTTTTTTTTTTAATGAGTCTATTTTTGTTAATGAGTCTACTTCTTGTTTTTTGTAACGAATTAATCGTGTTTTTTCATATGAATCAAAATTGGTTAAATCGTTATTTTGAGCCACACGCCATTCATTGATTCTATTTCTCCATTTTTGTGGTACTAATCTAGACCATCTGTTCTCAGATAAGTCATATTGATAATGACCCTTTAACCAATCTGTCCATTGATTCATTGCAGAATCGGGAGGTTTCTTATGTCTTAATTTGGAATGAAATATTCCTTCTACTTCAAAAAAAGAATCCTTTATTTCATTCTTAAGAAAAAAAAATCTTCCATGATATTCAAAAAAAGATCTTAACTTATACTTATATACGTTAATAACTTGGGTTTGTGATAATTTAAAAAATACATATGCCTGTGACAAAGAGGATACGTCACAAGAATTCTGTGAATTCATATTCGTAGTATTATAAGATTTGTGTATAATCGAAATAAAGTTAATTATACTTTGATTTGTTTTATCAGTTCTTTCTGCATTTGCTTCATTATTGTAAATGGATTTTTTTATAATTTTTTTGGTAGATTCCAGAAAAAGTTGTACATTGATACTAGGAATACTAATGATATATAGAAAGATATCTATGTATATTCTTTCCATGAAAAATTTGAAAAAAGACTGCGATTTACGGGTTAATCGAACATTTCGTCTTTGTACTATCTGCAAAATATTTTTTTGTGATTCTAATCTTTTAGCATCATAAGTTGTTTTGTTCAAATGAATATTTCTCTCTGAAGTTATAAACCTCCTTTTCTTTTCTTTTGTTATTTTTTCTATTTGCTTTAGGATTGTCTTTGTTTTAACATTCAGATCTTTTATTTTTTTTTCTGTCAATGAATAATTTGTCCAATTAATAGATTGAATTGGAATGGGTGATTCGGAAATCATTGTATTATTCTTACTGATTGTTGAATCTTTTTTGCTTTTACTCAATTCATAAATATTTTTGAATCTAAATACAAAAAAAGAATTAGGAATTTTTTTTATTTTTTCCTTTACAAATAGAATACTATTGAGAATACTTTTGATGATCCATTTTCCTCTTTCTTTTGAGATATTTAGAAAGAATTTTGTTCTTTCATTTAAAACTTTTCGAACTATAAAAAAAGAATTTTTCAATTTTTTCATTTTTTTTTTGAGTTCTTTAAAAATGGGATCAAAAAATGAAAGTCGATTTCGGGGATAACTAGAAAAGGGCAATTCCACTTCCATTCCCCAAATTGTTAAAAAGCAAAAGTTCTTTTTTTTTACTTTTTTTTTTTTCATTAAATCTTTTCCCTTTTCAGTGGATCGTATCTTAGATCTGTGCCAAGGTTTCAGACGAAAAGGAAATAAGATCTTTATCTGAATACCGTCAGTTAACCATTTTTTTGGAAATTCTGTTTCGGATAATTGAACGCCATTATAAGTGCATTTAATATACATTTCTCTATTCCAATCC